CTCCCCTTCATTTGTTCTCTTCTCAAACGAAAGGTCCGGAAGGTCTTTCTTTGTTTAGTTCAAAGAGGAGTGGAGGGGTTTTGATTCGGGGTATTACGACCTGGTGGAAAAAGATCGTTAAATGGCAATGGCTTTTGTTATAAATGGAAATGGCGCTTTATTAGTAAGATCCGCCCTTCCCGGGAGTCGTTAGCTCTTTCCGGTGGTCGTTAGCAGCTGCTATTTTAAATCCATTCCCGCTGCTGTCGTCAACGGTAGAACTCCTCGGGCATCCGTCCGTTCTTGCTTCTGGAGTTCAGGACTGAGTCTCGTAGACCGATTTAATGTAGTGCCCGCTTCAATCGCTTGAATGGGCTTCGAAGCTCGTATAAACATCGATAAATGGGCGATATCAGGCCGGCGCCTCCCCTTCAATGTGCGAGATTGAAGTTCTGTATCAGCTTCATCGATTGATGTTGTTGAAGTAGCGGTTGAATCATCCATTTCAGTTGAATCAATGGAAGTTGGGAGTTCAGGAAGCTCGCTCTCCCCTAATTGGGTATCCCCGGCCAAAGAGAGAAATGACTTTCTTTATTAGAGTAGTTCCCCGGGATACTCCCCAACAACTGGCTCAATGGCAATGCTTGGTGCACTTAGGCTTGGCATTGGCTCAAGCCGCCCAGGCTGCCCTTGTTTGTTTTATTGTTATTTATTGTTAATAAGCGGTGCTGAGGTATTGCCTGGTGTGGAATCCCAATTCAAACTATTGCTATTGATAATAGGACGCTCGTCCAATCCAAATGAAAAAATATCGATGATAAATGCATGCCACTGGAAGAAAGATTTGCTTTTTGTTCAGTCAAGGAGCTCACCCATTGAAGTTGTAGGGCGTTCATCCAATTCTTTTGTTTCAGTTCTGGAAGTTGTAGAACCACCCATTTATTTTTCTTTTTCTGTTGTAACTCCATCAATCTCTTCGATTGAAGTGGATGAGGAGGAAGCAGCAGACACTAATAGGCTCAGTTCTTCGAGTTCAGTTGAAAAGTGGGGAATGAGGGGGAGTAGCTTGAAAGTCCCCAAGAACGAACTTGATCAATATCAATGCTTGGCTTGGCTTTTGGCGCTTGTGTTTTATTGTTCCAAATAATCTCCCCCCCACCCTTCCCCGAATCACTCCTGCTGTTCCATCCGTTTACGAATACCGTCCTGTAAATGGAGTTGCCTGCCCTGTCTGTCCTGGCTAGCGAAGTACGCTTTCCTTCCTTTAGTTCAAGAGTTCCGGAAGTTCAAACTCAACAAGAAAATGACATCCAGTGCAATGCAAACCACTTTGATTAGTAAGTCTTTGCTTCGGCGAATTGCTTTTTTCCTTTATTTATGGTTGAATTCTCTCTGGTGGAATTGCTGTACATGATGAAAAAAAAAAATGATCTTTTTTCTTCTTTTATGAAAATGAAAAAAGAAAAGAATTCGACGATAAGAGAAGAGGGGAAAGAAGAGCATAAATAAGAATGAAAATAGAAGATATATGAATAAAATAGAAGAATAAAGATATAAGATAAAGAGAAAGCAAAGTACCTATCACCCGGCCAGATAGAGAACGAGAGCTCGACCGATCAAGACTTTGGACCGGGATCGATCGTTTCGACCGGGAAGGAGATAAATAAAGAAAGAAAGTCATTCGATTCCCGATGAGCGGATGAGCCTTGACCTTTTGCCACAGAGCAAACAACGAAAGACCGATCCAGATTCACCTCAGCGATTGACCCTTGACCGTAGATCGTTACCAACAGAGGACCGGGCAGTTGATATCGAAATTCCAGATTCAAAATTCCCGGCTTTCCTTCGCCAATCAAGCGCGGGACGTACTACTGATTGATTCCAGACCAGTTTGACCGGGTAATACAATATATATTTATTAGAACGGAAAGCAAGCAAAGTGAATTCCAATGATTCGAGATCTGGATAGCGCACTGAGCTAAGCAGCAGAAATTGGACCTAAAGCGACGACGCTTGTCCGCCGACTCCTCTATTTATAGATTTTTATTCTATGATGGACGAAATACAGCCTCGAGCTATAGTAGCCGAGCCCTATGAGAGCTAAGCTCCTCTTTTGGCTTAAGAAAGATGGTCATAAAAACGAGATCTTTCATCAGCCAGGCCAGATCAGACCAGGTGACATACTCCAGATGAGTGGCCGATCCAAATTGCTGGGGAAGATCCAGATTCTGATTCAGATTCAGATGAAGTCGCAGGCCATATTGGAATGAAAGGAAGGTAAGCCGCTTCACCTCCGTCCGCCTATCCCCTTTTTTCTCCCTTTGTTGCCGCTTCCAGACATGGGATAAATTAGAGGAATGAATGAGGTACTGCTGACCAGGTGAGAGAGATATTCCCAATTGCACCAGCAGAGCCGGAGTAAGCGGATTGGCGTTATCAGATCCAGATGAGCTCAGAGCCATAGCCTATGCGAGCCTTACCAGAGCTCTTGTACATTTTTCAGTTTACCTATGAGAGATCCGGTCTAAAAAAAAAGCCTATTTGAGAGACTTATTCTCGGTATAATCCCCTATAAAAGAGCTTGAAGAGGCACTATAAACATGAGGAGGGCATAGATCCGATACAGACAGATGTGAAAAATGTTGCGACAGCTTCAACCCTTTTGGGGACCCTTTCGAGCGATACATAATTGAGTTTCATATTCCATATTCCCTATGTGCCGCAGCCGTTCACTCTTGAATTCATTCCTTCACGGAAGACTATAATACTGAATTGCATTGAGGTAGTGATAGCGCATTGAAATTTGATACTGAGCACGGAAATTAAGGCGCCTTATCGAGAGTTCTTACTGGCGGGACCCCTATCTCCTCGATTGAAGAAGGGCTGATGCTTAAGGAAAGAGAGGCGTAAGGAAGCTGAATGATAGCGTGATAGAGAGAGGGAGCGCTCGTAGAGCTTGAAGAGGGGGAATTCGCGCTTCGACCAATTAAAGCAATTAGCCACTAGACCGAAGAGGTGGCGCTTAACGACACAGAGAGACTGCGAACGCTAGGCGCTTTTAAGCCCTCTTATCAAGACTTGTAACTGGACCCTAGTACCAGAGAACTGGCATATTCTTACTAACTAAACAAAGGAAGGCATAGAGACTCAGTCCCTCACTCCGGAAAGGAAGGAGAGAGCTCAGAGGGCAAAGGAAGTAGTATTTCAAGTCAAGAAGCTCGTCGTCTTACTGATTGAGCACTTGGCGAGGCAGGAGTGGATGGACCAAGGATGGGATTCGCGCATACCAATGAATGGAGTCGATAACTTTAGAAAATCTTGATTTTCTTTGTAAACAAGTAAGCAAGAAAGGGTACTCGTGGACCGATTGAGACAGCAAAGAGAAAGAGCCTTTCCAACAAATTCGCGGACAGATGACCAAAGAAAGAAGATAGAGCCTTGCTGACAGATCAGAAGAAAGAAGAGTCTGAGACCCTTGTCCCAATTGAATTGCAAGGGATGACCTATACAGATAGATAGACGAGAACTCAAGGCTAGAGGCTACCAGTACTTTAATAACTACTTAAATAGATTACCGGAACAAAGAAGGAAGCAAGGGAGAGCTCCAAGTTGATTGAGAGAGTTGCCACTCCCGATGACGAGATTCGAGAAAAGCAGGAATGGGCAGATCAGGCCCAAAAGAAAGCAAATTATTGCATTTTTCATTTATCACTAGTAATCACTCTATTAGAGGGACTGAACAAGCTTTATTGAAAGAAAATCAACGAAACTTATTCCACAGGTTTGTGAATGGACCAGGAAGAGATGGAAGATGGGCGATAATTACACAGGATGGAAAGAAGGAAGTAGACCAAAGCGGAGGAAAGAAGAAAGCTCAAGCAAGGGAGAATGGAATCAGACGTAAACCAAGGTCGGAGAGGCCTTAGGTAGTAATTGAGATGCCTTCAATTCAGACAAGAGATGACGCACGCTTCACAAGGACGCTTGGAAATGGCGTACTTATTGCACCTGGCACTAAGAACTCGAGTGCCGCTGCTGCTACGGGGAAGATTTTTGAAAAGACAGGAAGCGCTATTGGACCTGGACCCTTGCCAGTTGATAGTGGAGCCTTACCCGATTCCAAAAGGGATTGATTCCCGGGAAGGCAAATGCTACCTTGACAGAAGACTTTACTAAACTTCCATAACCTTGAATGAAAAAATAGATATTTCGATATATCATTAAGGGAAGAACTATTCCTTTACTGATTGGAATGATATTATTGAAATGATATTCCTTTTATTGCTTGCACCTACCAGAAGGAGGAGAGATCCTTAATTACTGATATCGAGAAAGCAAGGACGCTATGAGCGCTCGCTAATGTCAGCCCTTTGTTTGCTTACTTCGCTATCCAAGCGGGATGAGACTTTGCGAGAGTTTCCAGATGAGCAGGAAGGGCTGGAGGACGTATTACCGGAGGAGAGGACATATTGAATGGAAAGAACGAAAGCGACGTACGTACTGGATTGACCAGCGTGTGCCAACTACTCTACTTCCCTATTTCTTGCTTTTTCACCTCCCCTTATTGGTGCACTCTTTCCCCCAATTCACCGATAGAGAAGAAAGAGATAAGCAATGACCGGACTAGACCAATGAAAGCCAAGGTTTTTATTCGTTAGCCAAGCGCACCTATTACAGCGCCTCTATTACAGAAGCGAAAGCGATGTGCCCTATTGACCAGCCGAAGAGCATCCTTATAAAAGAATGAATGGGAAGCAGGCCCGGTCTATATTGCTAGAGTTATGTTTACTTCACCCCCCACGTATTCCTCTATTCTTATATTTGAATTCCGTCTCTAAGCTTCCCCTTTAGTGCCTGCTGAGACTTATTTCCTCTCGACTATAGTTGAATGGAAGTTTCATTTCCTAAGTATCAAATAATGTCTTTTATTGAGTCCCCATAGTGCATTCCCCTACATAGTCTGTAGAGTAATTTATCACTAAGAAGGATTGCAATATAAAAAAGAGAATTCCAGATTGAAGATCTCTTGACCCATATACGATCCAGTTCTACATCTTAGCGCTGAACTAATGAATAGAGATTGAGCTTCACTTCGCGAGTCGGGAATGGCATCATTTATTAAAAAGTGCTAGCGTTGACAAGAGATGAGCTAAAGAGGTGGCCGGGCAGTTGACCAGGCCCTACCACATACAGATAGCAAGCAAGAGCTGTGCCGGCTTATCCGGAAAATTAAATTCTTGCCACCCCAAATGCTACTACCTCTTTGCTAAGCACAGGAATGCTTGATCGAGAAAAGCAAGCAAAGAAGCAGCAGGATACGGAATATGAAGGGGCTGGAGGTAGAGCCAATGACCAATTGAAGAGTTACAGACTACAGTATAAAGCCCTCAATCATGCTCTTGCCAGTGGCATAGATTGTATATACTCTCGCCGATTAAGGCAAATTCTGCGCTCCACGAAAAAACATAGGGGGTCGTCCCTGGACTTAAGGAAGGCAAAACAAAAAGTGCCCCTATGACTCTCGTTCTAGTGAAAGCGATGAAAGTATAGCTGTGCTCCAGTTGAACGGGTAAAGGTTCTACGGTGAAGAGCCCGGTCAAGGTGACCTTATTAAAGAGAACATTCGGGACATCAAAGCCGATGGTAATCTCGTCCTTAGTTGCCGAATCTAATGGAGGTTTCAATCCGACGGATCCACCGTAATTGGCAGGTAAAACGAGGCCTCGACGGAGATGATGGATGGGAACTCCTACTCTGACTATAGTTGTGATCTCTAAGCGGGATTTTCAGTCATCTATCCCTTTTCTCACCTTCACTTCCTTTCAAGTGACAGCCTGAGGACAAGGATGCTCTGAAGCGAGAGCAGAGGTAGTAACAACAATACTTGCATGTGAAAAGCATATAGCTAGCGTGCCTTCCTTCCTTTGGTGTGAGGACCGGTCCTTCTCTGTTTCATATTTCTACTTTCCATCCAAAACTTGCATGCTTGCCTGCGCAAGGGTCTACGAACTGAGCTGCTTTCTTCCCTCTTGAGCGTGCTCCCCTTGCTACCGGAGCTTACTTACCTCGGAGATACAGCTGGCTTAGGGCAACACAAAGAAAAGAATGGATTTGTGACTTTCTTTGTCGACAGGACAAAAAGCCTGAATCCGTTCTGAGGCGGGCTGACAAAGAAAAAAAGAAGCGCATCTGCCGACCCGAGTCCAGTTTTTCCGGTATGGCTTTCTTTTTGACATTCTAAACTGGGACTTGAACCATCAAGAAACAATGGGAATGGAACCACGGAATCGCAACAAAGGGAACTGCCCGGTTCCCACTCTTTCTACATCCAATTCACTCGCTCGCTTCGGAACCCGAAACACTCGCTTTTTCTTTTCTAGCGTGACTAAGGGGCTTGCGGCGCTACAACTTGGTGCCTTTCATGCTTCGTAATCCAATCCATTCGCTGCTGAGCCTGAAACTGACCTCGTGTTCCTCCTTTTTTTGGTTTGAGGACCGGTCCACTCGCTTCTGAGCTGAAAGGATGGGTTGGTCAGCTAGAAAGAGAAGGGCCAGTTCAAGCCTTTCTCGGCTCGACATCAAGAACAGGAGCTTGTAGCACCACCCAAGTCGTAGCGTGGACAAAAAGGAAAGGGAACCAAGTCGAAGCGAAGCGGACGGTAGTTATTTAGTTGTGAGGTTCCTCTGGCTTGAGAAATGCTATGGTGAGTTTGAGTAGCGAAATGCTTGGCAAAGAAACAGGGCCTTGAGGAGTGCAAGTTAAGTGAGTGAAGCTCAAGTGCCGAAGTCAAAGAGAAGGAACTGAAAGGGTTCTCTTTTCCACCTTCCCCGGAGTACCGGCTACCTGATTTCTACGACTTCCGGCTTTAGTCTTTCTCTTAAAAGCTCTTTTGAATTCAAAGAAAAAAAGAGCTTGAGCAACGGTGCTAGTTAGTTGCTACCCGGAACCTGACTTTGCTCAGCTCTCAACGTCTGCCCTCTCATCACGATTACTAAGTTGGGGATCGACAAAGCTTCAATCCGCCCCAATGGGACTACAATCCGTGCCTTTGACGGATCAAAGAGAGAGGTCTTAGGCGACATCGAACTGCAAGTGGAAATTGGGCCTTACACCTTCGACGTTTCCTTCCAAGTGCTAGACATCCCAGCGGCTTATAACTTCCTTCTCGGACGCCCGTGGATCCACTCGGCAGGAGCAGTGCCTTCCAGTCTCCATCAAAAGATCAAGTACATTGTCAAGGACCACTTGGTGATCATCAACGCAGAGGAAAACCTGTCCGTCCTCCGCTCCCCAGCTATTCCATACATCGATGTTGAAAACGACCTTACTCCTAGTTCCACGCATTTGAGGTCGTCCAAGCTACCTATGTTCCAGAAGGGTCGAGCCCAGTCAATCCGAAGATGTCTACAAACAGCATGATGGTTGCTCGAATCATGTTAGAAAACGGGTACAAGTTCAACTCAGGCTTGGGCCAGAATCTACAGGGTCGCCTGAACCCAGTAGAAGTTCAAGAGAAGAAAGGCACCTATGGGATTGGTTTCCATCCCACCAGGGAAGACAGGAGGCTCGAGAGACCTTCAGAAGAGAGAAGACAAGTTGGCAATACTAGAGGGAAGGACCTCTATCATCAGAAGCATCAAGGAGATTCCTCCTCTTTCAGAAACATTCTCCAAGGAGGACAGCCAGCCAATGCAGCCATTGGTGATCAAGTTAACACAAGAACAAGTTTCAGCGACCACAGGAGAAGAGGAAAAGAAAGACTCTATCAGATGAAAGAGGTAGCAGACGATGATCGTCTGCACGAAGACGCACTTATTATGTCTTTCCGTCTTGCGTCTTCTCTCTAGGGATATAGCAAGCTAGAATGCCTTCTAATCCCTTAGGGTCGAAGCTAGGGTGATGCCTTACCATTGATCTACGAGGGTTCATCCCCATGTGAACTCAGTTGATAGCTTTCTTGAGCAGAAAGCGTGAGTGTGCCCGCAGATCAAGTCAATCGCGTGTACATCTCTTCATCGATCTCGTGTCCTGAGCCTTCCAACCCACCGCCCTCCCCTTATGGATGGAAAGGTTCCCGCTGAAGCCCGATCGCTTTAATCTATTCCCACCTTTTAATGCTTGCTGGATTACAGGTTGGCTTGCTAGCGTCTTGCTATTGGCTTTATAGCTAATACGGCTTGGAGCTAAGGTGAAATTGTTCAATCTTAACTTATACCTTTAAGACTTGAAGAGAGAAGATACCTTCGCCCACCCACCATGCTACGCGAAAGATGAACTTCAATAAGTAGAGCCTTTACGCCTTTAGTAGCCCATTTATCTGTTGAAGGGCTTTGGCCCCGGGCCACAAGTTGAATTACTTCATTTCTGCAAGCAATTAGGCCTCCCAGAAAGGAAAGGACATGTACCAGCGAGAGCCGTGAGCACTTTTTCCTAATGAATATGATTGGGCCTACCTATCTGATATTGCATGCTCGGATTGTTCAGCCTACCCTCTCTTTCTTCTGATTATGCCAACGCTTCAGAATCATCGAATTCCTTTCCTGATGCCGAAGCGGATGTATATGCCGAAGCCTTTCTTTCGTCTGCTTCTGCTTCCGAAAGAGCTTCTTAGTCTGCTTCTGCGGAAAAGAATGGAATTTATCCGTACGTACCGGATCAATATACCGCTACCGTGCTAACCCCCTTCCCTGGCTAGCTTGCTTTCGCTTGCTTCTGAGGCTGGCTTTTGATATGAGCTAATCGACCTTCTGATGAAACCATTGAAGAGGAACTAACTGGAAGAAGGGCTGCGGGTGGGATATATTAAAATGAGTGTGATCTAAACCATAGATGACCTATATCATAGACAAATTCTCCCCTTGGCAAAGGTTCCTCCCTTGAGAAAGGTTCCAGCCCTACTAAAGGCAGGTGTCCTACTGAAAGGTTATCCCCTACTGAATCCTCCCCTACAAATAGGTTCCTGCTCTACAGCAGCAAGGCAAGGGTCGGTCCCCTAACGTCAAGCAATGGAAAGCCTCCACTTATGAAAGCGCGAAGATCAGATCAATTGAAAGCTTAGCTTCACGTGCAGGCGAGCGGAGTGAGGCTGGTCATCAGGTTTCCGGACCCGTTATAGGTGCCTATCAAAGGCTTTTAGATGCTTCAGCTTATGCGTCTGCTTCTGTTGCTGCGTATGTCGGCCTCAGATCCAACTAAATGAGCCAATTAATCTGAGCTTTCAATTAAATTAAGGGAGAGCCCTCTGGAATCAAGGCTCTAGAGAAGAAAGAAAGAAGCAAATCTAGTGGGGGCAGGTACACGCTCGTCAGTAAAGTCAGTTATTCGGGTAGCAAGCGGATTAGGAATTCCACTTTCCGGGAAAGCAGAGAAGATCACAACAACTCTTTAAGATTACGGTTAGCGGGACATCTCAGAGAATTTCCTTGTTCGGTCGTTTCCGTCCTTCAGTTCTTGAGAAGATCAGGAATTCCCTCTTTCTTTCGGGAAGGGCGTAGGCACTTTTCGGATAGTTGGTTTAGGTCAGAGAATCAATATGTCCTTCCGTTCCATTTCCGCTAGCTCTAAAGGTAAGTCTATAAAGCCTCAACATCGTCTTATCGTCTTACCGTCTGCGTCTTCGTCTTCGTCTGCTCATCTGATGCTCTATAACAAACTAGCTACTAGAGGAAGTAAAGCCACATACTAACTAAAGGAGAGAATGAAGAGGAACAACCAAGCCGTTACGCTCCTGGCAAGAGGGAGGAGCGTAACGTCTACTAGTTGGCTGTAGTTCCTGTAATCCAATATTGCTTCTATCTCCGCGGGGTCAGCCTTTGATTACAAGTATAGCTTAGCTCATAGCCCCCTTACCAATGAGACAACGCGGTAAAGCGTGACCGTTCGGAAACCTCTAAGTGGGCGTTCCTACTTTACATCAGTAAATAAAAAGGCAAGGCCGACAAGGGCATCAGTCAAGCTCTCACAGCAGGAACGGTGCCGATTCTCATTCTCATTCCTTAGAAGCCGGAGCATGATGAGAGAGAGCGAAGCGCTTGCCTGTCTATGGTTCTATAGAAGAGAGGAGAGATGGTGGAATAGAAAGTCGTGGATCAGTTGATCAGCTTTCTTTCTTTCTCTTCCGATCTCGAATTCAAGCTTTCAAGAAGGAGAAATAGAAAGAGGATTCGTAGATCACTCCCTGAGTCTTTGATTTCAATCCCAACTCCAACTGATAAGAAGAAGGCGCTCAGTTAACGGGATTGGCTCGAAAGCGAAGATGATCGTCAAATGCCATGTTTCAGCTTCTCAATCGATGTTCTCGATGCCGGACCTTCTGGCAGCTTCAATCGATTTCGTATTAAAGGAACGTCGCCTTAAAAGATATTCTTGAGAAAGAAGCAAGGGGCCGAGGTCAGGGATGAAGATCATTGGCTGTGGTGACTAGGCCTAGTGGCAGCTAATCCAACTCTAATTGGTACAAACCTTTTCAATCGCTATGGCAAGGAAGCTTTCAAGCGAATATTCTTATAATGATCAAGCTGATCGGGGAAGAGAGACCAATCGAGAGGCTGAGCCTCGGGTGAAGGCTAGACTTTCATCAAATGAGGGTGCTAGAGGACCATTTAACGCCTGTTCTTAGGGCTCGTAAGGTGGTGATTCAAGCTTCGAACAAAGATCTCGCATTACAGAACAGAGCCAACTATATAATATGGATCAAAGAGCCCATCATTGGGGCATCGGAACAACGTCCGCTAGTTGAGTGGAACATCATCAGGTAGAGGTCTCGGAACTTCGTCCGGTAGTGGGATGCTAGTGTTATCGGGAGATCGTCCGGTCTTTGATTGCCTGAAGGGGAATTTCTCTTAGAAAGCATGGACTTCTTCTGTTTCAGACACGAAGATGGATGGGGAGAGTCACCCGCTGATCCTTGATCTGAGCCTGGAGAGCGAGTTCGACAGGCTGGGTTTGACGCCTTTCTTGATGATTTCAGTCTTCGAACCTTCCCTGAGCTTGAAGCCATCAATCCCTTCTTTCTTCAACCCAAGCATTTCCGAGCGTTTCGCTCTCCCACTTCTTGAGCAGACTACCCATTTCTGCCAAACGGCTGGCCTGACCTCTGAGACCTAAGACTGCTTCCCCCTTTTCCTTTTCAAGGCTTCAAAAGGACAGAACAAGGCGAGAAAGAATGGATAAATGCTCGCATGCGCGCGACAAACCTCAATTTCTTCTTGCTGCTAGTGCTTGTTGTTAAAGCAGCTTTCTGTTTTCTCTTAATGTTACAAGCTGTTGTTGATCTAAAAATCGTAAGTATAGTTACGGTTGTTTCCCCTATCTACGACCTAGCCTAGGATTTCTAATTTACCATAATAATAATAACTGAACCAGCTCAAATCTTCACACCGATTCAGATCAAGTCTGACCGAAATCGGATTTACTTTATTAGCGCCTATGATGTCATGTGATCATTGTTGTCTCTTGCTAGCGTTGGCTGAGCAGTAGTGGAAGAGTAGGGGCATCTCAGGTTCTGGCTGTGAGAAGTTTTTGCTTCTATTTAATAAGCTATTCAAGCAGGTCCTTAGTAGTGGGTGGTCTAGAGTAGGATAAAGAGCAGCATGTGAGCAGCATCTAATGTAAAAAAGAATGTGCTCTTTTCTGAACTGTTGGGAGAGACTTTTTGTTTCTCGTTTGTCACAAGATTGGACGGTAATGGCACAAGATCGGACGGTTCTTGATCTCAACAAGGTAACAGGGCAAAGGAAGGAAGGTCTCAGGTTACATCAAGATCTCTGCCGGTCTCGCCGGCAGGAGCAGTCAAAGAGAGAAGGATAACCCCCATGGCTATTCTCAAGCCTTTCTACCTGAACAATTTGAAACATTTCCCATTTAGAGCAGATCATATACCCCCTATTCTCTTTCTTTTTAATAACATGTCTTAAATGGGCCTAGAAAGGTCATTTTAAGGATAAGGAAATGTCGATAAAGAACACCATCCTCGCCAGACAGCCGCCGCGCTCTCATCCTTCATTGCTAACCGGCAAACTCGAAGGGGGATTGACAAGACTCATTCTGCCATCTGCTGCCCCCTTGCACCCGCGAGTACTGGCTTTGTTCGCGCTTGAAATGAACTTTGAACTTGCTTTGTGCCACCGTGCTGGAGTCATTCTACAGGAAGGGTTCGGTTGATCGCTTCTTTGAGTCCTCGCCTTCCAACCCAGATTTGGTGGCTTTACCCTTTGGCTCATGTCTAAAGATTAAAATTTTACTAAAGAAAGCTCCCTCCAAACAGCTATTGTCGACCTCTGACATCCCAACCCTCCTATTGGCATCCCAGAACTGCTGTTTTGGACTAAGAAACTTGAATTGCAGCAAGAAACCTTCAAACATCATCCTTGACTCTCAGACGCTCCAGACAGCAACCATCCCGAAAGCTTCCTTCTAGACGAGTCCAATCACCTAATCTCGGGGTCAAGCCGACAGCCCATAGAGAGATTTCTTGAGACTACTACCAATGCAGAGTCACAAGAATAACTAGGTGGAGGAGACATATGTACAGTTTCTTGTAAATCCCCGTGCAAGAACGCATTTTTTACATCCATCTGAAAAAGAGGCAACTTCTGTATCGCAGCAACAGCGAGAAGAGTGCGAACAGTGGTCATCTTTGCAACTGGGGCAAATGTCTCATCATAGTTGATGCCGTATTCTTGCTTGAAGCCCTGTGCTACTAGACGAGCTTTGTAGCGATCTAAAGAACCATCAGGTTTCACCTTAATTGAGTAGATCCATTTACTACCAATGACAGTTCCATCAGAAGGCCTTGGAAATAGTCAGTCTTAGGAATGGCTCTACTATTCCGTTGCGAGTGTGGTAGTGTGAAGTGAAAGGAAGGCTGGGACATAGGGACATCGTAAGCTCTAGCCAGCCGTCGACTAGGCGTACACTTCTAATTAGGGAAGCTACGAGGCATCAGCTGTTCCAACAGTTGCTTATTCGTAGTCGCCTGTATCAGCTCGAAGGCGTGCTCTGGCCGACTCGCTCTACCCTGATCCCAATTCCTTTTCAAAGTAAAGGCCTGGCCCAGGACAATCACGGAAGACTGACCAAATATCGATGTGTTACGCTTGACACACACGAACCCAATCTCTTTTCGACAAGCCAAGCTCACTATGGCCCCGTCTCTCCATAAGCTGTTCCAACCGTAGGTGCCAGTTCAAGAGACCTATTCGCTCCTAGCTTCAGGCATCCTACTTGCCTCATTGTATGCCCCCCATTACGGAAGGTCAGGGCTGACCACTAAAGGAGCCGAGTGAAGGCACCCTACAGGAAGCACCGTTCCTGCAAGCACCCGAGAAGACTGAGTTCAAAGCAAGCCATTCAAGACCTGAAGGAAGAGAGGCTGAAGCAAGTGGTACTGACGGAACGGATGCCACTCGACAAGCCAGCAAACCGGCTGGAGAAGGAGGGAAGGGAACGGTAAGAACAGAGGAGCTAACTCCGTAGCATGATTTGAGGTGTGAGTCAAGCAATCAAACGGATGCAAGCCAGGACAGGACCAGGAAGCGAAAGCTCCCTATCCATAAGCCCGCCATGAAGGAAGGAATGGAGAAAGACTTCAGCTCGGAACTACCACTACGCTACGCTAACTACGGAGCAAGCGAGCTAACCGCCTGGCCTGGACTGGACTGGACTGGAGAAGTAGGGCACGCACCTTCAATCAAGATTTTGAGAGGTCTTCGGTCATAGGCAAAATGGCCTATCAGCTCCCTTAAGACAAGACGACTAAGCTGCGGCTGCCTTCCAGAGAGTGTTCTGCACGGTTCTTAGCCACCGGTTGTTACCCCTTAAAACGGGTATCCAATCCTGGGTCAACTAGGCTAAAGGAAAGGGGGGCCGGAACCTATACTGGTCTTACCGCAACCAGAAGGCAAGAAGACTATCTTACGATCTGACCATAAGACAGCGTCTGCGTCCGCTTCTTCGTCCGGTTCAGCTTCTATCGTTGCTAGATACCAAGGAGCTCAGTCAATGATTTGGCCCACCGACAAGAAGGGGTGCTCTCCGAGGGTGGTGTCCCATAAGGAAAGCCTACTACAAGTGGCTGACATACTAGAAGGCGAGGACGGGTCATCTCATCTGGTTTTTCGATCCTCAAATCGTGTCTCAGATCAGCAAGTCTACTAAGGCGATTGGGCATATGCTTTATAAGAGCTTCAAGTACGTACTAGTGTTGCTTGTGAAGTGCCATCAGCTTTCCCAAAAGCTGCTAGGACTGAGCAATCTAGGCAACAGTGGTCGGAGAAAGAAGCTTGAGCCGCATAGCTATCTGCTTACCGAGTCGGCCAGCCCTAAGTTTCCGTCTTTCTCTCCTGCCGTTAAGTCACTGGCATCTGACAATCACGTAACACCAGCAAGCCAATCGGAGGTGACGGAAGCCTACTTTCAGTATCACTTCCAGTAGTACTTTATCAGATCATGGGCATTGAAGAGGGTTTCGAAGATCAGGAAAAAGGAAGGCCCTTTCTTGGATCAGCTAAGAAGGGCCTGTTTTCGCATCCGGTGAACCTGACGGTACGGAACTAGATATCAGATAAACCTTCAATCCACATTGGAAGCATCGGGATAAAGAATAAAGGAGTTCAACTGCTTGACCATAGGGAAAGGAATTTAAGCTCGATTAAGCACAGACGGCTCCTTGCTTTGAAAGGATACCTCACTTTAAGGATTGTGCGGGAACTTGGATACCATAAGCAGCCGGGAACTAGAAGTATAAAACTGATATAGGTCCAGTGAGCCCACCCCTTCTTTTTTCTACAGAAAGGAAGCTAGGCTAGCTGGGGTTTGAACTCAATCGTCCGAGACAGAACCCGTAGTGGAGTCTCGTCGTAGTGCTTTCATCAGGCCCGGCCCGAGCTCAATCCCCCACTGCCCCAGGCTGATCCAATCCATCGATTGAGAGCTCTGAACAACCTGCATCTCCCAGGCAACCAGTACAGTACCATTCCCCCCTTACGATCTGGACCATGCCTTCGACTTAGTGAGCTATAGCTCTCTCCTTACCCCCATTCCAGACCAGACATTCCGGAAAGAAGGGAGGCTACCCAACGATACTGGAATCAAGACTTGCTGTCTTAAGCATTAGACACAACACGGTATGCTTTCACAGGTTTGGGAATCCATGAGCGGTACATCGAGGAAAACTGAAAGGTAGAGTTCAAGAGTGCCTTTTTTCACTTCTTGCAATTCCCTTTCGGGCGTTAGTTCCTTATAAACGTACTTCGTCTCCCAAAGAGAATCCACGATTTTGACCAACTTTTCCATCAAACCCTTCCTCTTAACACTACCTTCTTCTTTCCTTAGAAGAGTTAACAAATCTAGCATAGAAAGCCCATTTTTATTCCTTTTCTTCTCGGCTGGTTCTGAACGCTGGTTGGTAAACTAATATAATACGTCCTTAGTTAACATTCGATCTCAGATGGGCAAGCGATTCTCCTCCAATTGCATTGATCAGTTGGATGAGAGTGAGATAAGCAAGGAAGCCGGGAGGCAGAATGGAGTCTAGCATTCCCTCTCTAGTCCCACCCTGAAGCCTGATCTTTCTTCTCGTAGACCCCTCCTGCTGTGCCCCTCGAGTTGATGAGCTAATACGGCTGGCTTTTCTTTTCAGAGATGAGATGCCTTACTAGTTTAGGGTAAGGAGCGAATATCAATTCAAAGGCAAGGAGAAAGCCTAGCGTAGCTGCCGCCTACCGCAAGCCCTATTAGTAAAGGAGTGCCCTTGATTTAGATATTGGGGCAAGGCAAGCCCTATTAGTAAAGCAAGAGACCTTCGATCAATGTTGTTTGGAGAAGTGGCCGAGCGGACGCATCCCGGACAACGGAGTCCTCACAAGCGGTAGGCGAATCGGACCGGGGAAATCAAGGGCACTCAACCGCGGTAGCTTCCGGCAATCGACCCCCTCCATAAGGCCCTCTTTACTCAATAAGGCCCCTCTCTATTGAAAAAGGGCACTCGACCGAGCAAACGGAGGCTTGCTTGAAAGCCGGAGTGCGCTAGCGCGCACTGTAGTTTTCTTCGCAGGGTTTGGAATGATTCCCAGGGCCTTAGCTCATCATCCAAATCTCACGGATAAGAATCGGTATAGTTGGATCTCGACCCAACACAAGGAGAAGGGCTTTGCTTCCGGTTGAAAGAAGGAGTTCGTCGGCTTAGATCAGGCGATGTGCCGCTTCCTCCTCCTGGCTGTTCCCACCAAGGATGTTTATTTACAAAATCGATAGTTGGGAAAAGGCAGCTGATGTTTCGGAGGAATGAAAGATGAAGCAGCAGCTTGAAAAGCTCCAGACACATTAGTAGATCTTTACCTTTCGGTACTTGGAGATAGAATTCTATATAGTCCTCCCCTCGCTGCACCCTAAGATTGGATTCAGCAATAGCACCACCCCCGCCCCCATCACTTAAGGGCAGTAGTCAGAAAAAACCAAATCGCATTCCCTCTTCACTTCAATCATTTTGAATCGGCCACCTGCCCCTCTGTTATCGAAAGGAGGATCAGATATCGATATGTCAGCCCTCCATTACCAGTTCTAAGGCCTCTTGTCCGGGTCTGAGCGCATCCATTGTTCAACTCACTCCACTCGTATCGGAACCGGAACATCTGTATGTACGCTTGCCCTTTCTCCCCTCGCCCACTCAAGTTCATTTCTGAACAACCGGTTTACCGAATTCCCTCTCCCAAGGTGCTATATAGCCCCCCTTCTCGGGGAATCAACTCATCACCGCCTTCGTTCCCCTCTTCCAACTCGTCCCGGGAGGTAGGGTTAACCATCAGCCAGAGATGGAGATGGAATAGGATCATGAGTGGCAGTGGCGCTCCCTCTTTGCCGGGTGCATTTATGCCGGTTCGAGTGAAGTGGAAACATCAGCAGCCCTATTATAGTAAGTCATTGAAAGCATTCTAGCCTGTTCTCTCTTAAGCTCGCCGGCTCTCATTCGATGACTTGATCCTGCCTCTTCTCCTTCTGGATTTGATTCACTAATGGCAATAGCAGCAACCCTACCCCTATCCGCCGGAGATAGGAAGGAGGGTTGAAGACTCATTGGTGAACTTACTTGCCCTATTCAAGTAAGGCGGTTCCAGTAATGAGATTGTTGTATGCGGAAATATGAGTGAAATAAGTTTACAGATACAGATTGAGGTATCCAGTTGTTAGCGATTACATCCATTGCTGGGGTCGGGGAGCAACGCTTAGAGCTTTCACTTCGCATTCCCTTATGGACTGCTTCCCTGTATCAACGATGAGATTTACAGAATTGGAGTCATCCAAATACCGAGAAGTTCATATGCGGGGATTCGAAAGAACGATGGGCAATAGCAACATTTCAATAGCAACACCCCTTTTAGTAAGTCCCTCCTAGTCCCTTCCGATCAAAGGTGGCTATGGAAGGAAGTTACGGCTCTAGACCCTTTGCCTTTGTTCCGGTTCGAAGGAACGGTTTCAAGAATGAGTGTTGTTGGGTCGAGCTCAATGTATCCTAGTCCCCCTATACGTTTCTAGGGGGTCAGTTAACTCGCCGCAGCAGCAGGGGATTCAGATAAAGCACTTTCGGGAAAAAAGGGCTCAGATAGATACAACTGATTACCTTAAGCCCTATTAGAGTAAGGCCCCTCTACTTCACCAATTGTTTCTGGATTCAAAGTTCTATATGCCCTACCGGGATCAAGATGAACTGCAGAATATGCTAGCTTTTTCCGACTGGCTTTTACAGAGAAGGGGAAGAGTATATTGCCTTGGTGGAAGAGAATTCGAGATGGAAATCGGGATTCCAGGCAACACCGATTCAATTCCTCCCCTATCTCAACAAGCCGCTTTGAAGCTCCAGTTGAGAGGGAAATAGGTGGGAGCAAACGGAGGCTTGCTTGAAAGCCGGAGTGCGCTAGCGCGCACTGTAGTTTTCTTCGCAGGGTTGGGTTGTTTACCCATTTCATTCGCAAACAACAGGGACTGACTTTCACCTATAGCGGTTGCCCTCTACTAATGAGAGAAAGCGGGACCTCGCACTATCTATCGTATTTATGTCATTTCGTCGTTGTGTGTTTTCTGATTGATGGAATAGCTTGCTTGCTTCTGTAAGGTTAGCTCAAGAGATTTCCCTCTGAGTGAAAGGAAGCGTAAGCGACCGAGATTCCCCCCGAGGGGGATTAAGGGGGGAAACGGTCTACTTCTTCCTTTCTTGTTTGCTTGAGGTAGGCGCTTCCCTACCGTTCAGTCGGTTGATATAGAATAGCTACCGTTGAGTGAAGGGAGCTCTGAAAGAGCGAAGGTCTGTTGCCTTAACTCAAAGAAAGAAAAGAAAAACCTATTATTCCTTCGTTGCTGGTTCGACGTGTGTCTCTCATCAGTTTCTCGAAAAGACCATTAGCTGCTGTAGCCTACTGAGATCAAAGCTTGAACACAAGTATAATCTCCAGCAGCACTTCCTCTGTTCTTCTCTTGAACCATAAGATCGCACTCAAACGCTAAAACAACGAGTAAGCTAGGTTTAAAGGAAACAATCTCCTATCCGCCCCCATCTTACGATAGAGACACCTTGCTTGGTTTAGTTTGATTAAACCTTGATGAACATCAGTTGTAAATCGGCACAATGTATTCCCTCTCTTTTTTGTTTTCCAATGGCAGGCAAGGCTCCAGGTAAAGGGTCTATGGGTTCCCCATGCCTCTCGAACCCGGATAGCAACTACAGATCTCCGTACCTCATTCTTCTTCCCTGCAACCCGAATCGAAACGAATGATGCAACCTTTTGACCCCTTTCTTTCCCCCCGCCTCAAACTACTGCTTTTATCCGCCAGCACAACCAACCCCCGATCGAATGGTATTGAATGAATTCCGGGAAGGGGGATGGGAATCAGAGAATGGAATCCCCCCTGGAAAGGCTTGAATCCAGAATGAATTGCCGTTACTATCTAAGCGATTGATGTGCTTTTCCCCCCTTCTCTCGCACGGATAGCCGACAGAGGCTAAAAAGCCTACTACCCGCAGCGAAAGACATGGAATAGCTAAGGATGAATCTAGAATGAAATGAATCCGTTCCGCCGATTGACACTTCTCTACTTGCATAAAAAAACCCTAAACCGAGATGCCTCGAGAGGAATATTCGACTACGGGAGTTTTGGGCATCCATGAGATGAGCTTTCATCCGGTCCAGATGAGCACCTTTTGGGAGGGGGAAGGAGATGACGAATCGGTGCCACGGGAAGAAGGATGATCGGATAGTATATGATCCAACCACTGGACATCAAGCCCGGTCTGGTGCACATCGAGCCGGAGATGAAGGGACGGATAGGCTTTAGTTAACACTACCTGTTGAAAACGTGTTCTTCCAAAAAGTATTCCCATATATAGCTCTCTACTCTTGTTGTAGCAATGCGAATGACGTTTTACTTTACTTAAAAAACCTTTGCAAACTACAATTCAAAATGCGTGTCAAAAGACAGGCATTCATGGATATGGAACAACAAAGAGGAACGTAATGAAAAAGGACAGACCAACTCCCATTCCCTCCTGATGTCGGGAATGGCGGTATGAGGAACGCTCTCTTAGCTGTCAAACACCCGGAAAGAGGCCATACAGCGGCTTAAGCGAGGCTCGGTAAAGCTATAAGAAATCGATCCTAATTATATAATGAGACCTTCAGTCTCCAGATTTATCGTAGATGAAGTTCTTTTTTATAATATGAATAAAAGGACTTTCGGCGGCACCTTCTGTCGTCGTTACGGAGAGGTCCTTTTCCCCTTTCTGAAAAGAGAAGCCAGAGGAGTAGGAAATATAGAAAGAATACAGCCTACACCTCGGGATAGAGAGTGGCCTTCTCTATCGAAAGGAAAAGCGGCTCGGCAGCGTGGCAGGCCTGCCGGGAAGGTTCCGAAGACCCATGAATCACTGTGTGATGCAACATGCTTAACACATGCAATTCAAACAGTGATTCGCAACCCACATGCTGGGGAAGCGAACTTTCTATCAAACAAAAAACAGCTTCCTCTCCGACGCCGAAAGAAAATAGCAAATAGCAAAAAAAAAAAAAGGAGTTTCGCCTTCTTTTTGATCAGAGAATTCTGCCTCTCTACCGCTCGTGCGAGTTCCTGGGCCGATTCCCATGCTTCTTCTTCGGCCCGCTGGTGGCATGGCACATTCTGCACGAAGTTGTCTCCGTGTTTGCGATAGAAGCAATCAGTTCATAGATCATAGAAGGCATTCACTCACTAACTAGACGGGTTCAGACTGACTCCCTTTCTACATACTCTTAATGCTCTATTCATAGTCTCTATCACTGACCGGTCTGGATCCTAGTAGTGTTGATGAAGCCGGGCTCCGTGGATCGTCGGTAGCCTCCCAAGTGCTCGTGTTTTTCACAGATTTATCCCTGGAACTGTTGATCCCTTCCGCTCCGCTCGTTCCGAGCTCGTCCCGAGCGAAGTTTTGAGCTTACAGCATGTCCTTACAGGTCTCTTTCAACTCTGCTTGGTGATCGCTCGGGACGAGCTCGGTCGGTTCCCGAGCTAGCTAGTTTTGAGATGTTCACTTAATTTCATATTGGTTGGTCCTATTAGAATAGGCTGTAGCCGCAAAGAGATAGAGATCAACAGAAAAAACTCAAATAGAGACTAATTGGAATTGATATTCATTGTTAAAGTTTGAGACTTCATACACCAAACCAACATTCTTATTGGCCTCTGAGTGCACCGGTCGACTACAAGGCCCTATGCCTTGGTATAGTACAGGTGGTGGTCTCTCACTGGGGCGAAGTACAGCATAGGGGTCCTTACTCTGTGTCTCTGCATCCTGACCGCTTCTTGCTATGGGACCTGCGGGAGTGCCCGCATCTTGCTGTGAACTAGAATCTCCTACTTGAAGACTCACATTTCTAGATCCCTCCGTGCTTATCCCCAAATCCCCTAATGTGTCGTCCTCCATGAATGTGGCACCTGTATTGAGGAATGTATCATCTGTATCAAGGAGTCTGGAAGTCCATGCCTCCCTACTGGGGATGGAGGAGGCCACGGGGATCGTGCTTCATCCGCTGTTCTTCTCGTTGAACAAACTCATGGGCCCAACTTGAGTTGGGATCTATCTCTGAAAGGTCAATAGAATAGCTTCGAGCATCTTTTTTCCCGGTTTCGATTGTTGAGCCAGCGTGCCCACAGGAGTTTACATGGACAAAGACAAGGTCATTCAACGTGGATCCAACCCGATCTCTTGCTCTGTATAACAGAAAACACGCTCTAGTTGCGTTCAGCACTGGAGCTGCTACATGTTTGTGATAACACCCGTCTTGCAAACCTCTGCAGCTCAGGAACATGACCGCAGTAGAACTCCCACCATACGTCTGTACAAGACAATTACAAAAACTTAATAAACCTTACTTTCCTTTCGCAGATGGATCTCAATGAAAGTTAGAAAGCGGGCGTGTACAGATTCCTGGCTTGCACGACCTCATCGAATTCAAATGCTCCCATCTCCCTTTTAGTTCTGGTCAACTGCAGCACAATCGTGTGGAAAATAGGCTGCGTGGGCCATACCAAGCATGAATAGAGGCCCTGACTCCGGGTCATCCAACATTGAGTCTTTATCACAAAAGTATAGGTTCAGGTAAGCCCCTGCAGCATGTATAGGTCTATGGAGCATGCCGGTCCACCTCCTATCAATGATTTCCCAGATTTTCCGGCATTTAGCTTCGGCCACACAAATCTCAGATGCGTTCCTTAGGGTTGGTTTGGCCATAGCCTCAAAATAGAAGTCTCCCATGGCGGTCGGTTCCTGAGCACACGAACAAAAGCTTCAGTGAGACTAACAAGCTCCCTATCCAATACCTGGCTAAGATAGGATCATGTTTGCTTTGCGCAATTCAAGTAGAAATTAAGATGGTTACACTACAACAACCCCTTCCTATCGCAACCGGGGCAGAGCCTGGTAACAGCTTCCTTCTTTATAGGACATCCAATGCCCAACCTTAGCATCCATTGAACAGGTCCTTCACAATCCGGATTCTGCTATTGCTCCTGTCGAAGTTGTTTAAGCCTTTATGCACTCTTAACATGCATAGCTCGTTTCAACTATTGACCAAAAGACATGTATGCAGAGTGTTGGCTACAAGAGGCCATATGGTTGGTGGGATCCACTAAGGCTTGAAGACTAGCTGAACAAATGGGACAGGAGCTAATAACCAAAAAAGTCTCATGCAAGGAGATGCCGTGATAGATCCGTTATATCCGGAGCAGATGCACAACAAGTGTTAGGAGAACGCGATGATTGGCCCAAAAGTAAAATATGTAGCCGGTAATAATTAGTAAGACCCGCCTTACGAACTATCACCTGAGGTTAACTTGAATATAGTATGGTGCGTACTATATTTTATGTTGATCGGCTCATGACGAGTTATGCTCCATTTCGTGCTTTCGAGTTATCATAGTAGATATAATGTGGCGAGAAGCCGTTTGAAGTTTGAAAGAGAGGGGAAAGCCACTAGGATCTAGCTCAACACTATAAGGGAGAGGAAACGAGTGCAGCTACCAGCAAAAGTGTGGGAGATAGATGTGGTTCGAAATTCTATGCAGTTTGGTAAAGAGCTATTCTTTCATTTTAATTGATTGTTACCCTTATGAATAGGATTTGCTCCACTGGCTAGGTTTCATTTTTATACTAAATATGAAATAAATAGTAAGGAACTCCTCCTTCTGAATGCAACAAATAGCCCATTTAGTCAGAAGAGTGGTGAGACCTTACGTTCACCTAACCATGAGGGAAATACTTAAAGAAGCAATAAGTGAATATCTCAAAAGCCATAGAAGAGTTCCGCTTAGTGGAGCTCCTTTACTTGAACTGTGGAGGATGTGCGTAGCATTATTAGCTAGCGGGTGGAAATTACTCAGAGTGAGAAATGAGCTATCCAATAATTTCATTTTCCTTTTTAGCAGCTATAGTTCCCTGTTATCTCCATCTCCTTACTTGGAAGACCAAAGGCCAGCAAAGGCTGATCTAAGCATATCTTTTCTCAAGCTTGGTGAAACGGGTGCCTCTCATATACCCAAACCGTGAAAAAACAATCTCTTATGATTCTTATTCAGATGAGGAAGGGATAAGGCCCTAAAGATGGAAGAAGAGCAGGTAGAGGCGCGAAATAGAAGGATGGGGCACTTGCCACTTTCAAGACCGTTCACTCGTGATTTTAAATTGGGATCCATAAAGATGTGCCATCAGGAACGGCGGGATACACCACATTTGATGGATCTGATCCACACAGTAAATAGGCCAGGGAAATGGTTCTTAATACTGCAAACAAAATAGTAGCATCCATCGTCTGCTGACAAGGAGCTAGCTAGGAGATCCTGACCCGTGGTGGAGGGGCCCTTTTAAAGATCTCGGCCATGAATACCAAGAAGATTTGGGTTACAACTGGATGGGAAGTTGCTCGTAGGATAACAATGACTAAATGGGATAAAGGGGGCGACCAGGAGCCATGCCAGGGGACAAACCGAGCTGACTCAAATATAGAACGGGACAGGCCAAAGTGAACAAGCTTTATGGGCTGCTGTAGGCTGGCCTAACTGGTAAGGATAGGACGGGGATTAGCCCCCTCCCTGAACTGGGAGATGATCACAAGATATGTAAGTGATTCCACGTAAGCAATGGGAAACATTTGAGTGCTTTTCTACCCCAATTAAAGGGCCTTTTTCTAGAAGGGAGGTTCACTATTTTTGGTTGCCCCCAAGAAGCAGATGGGCGTCTTTGCCTGCCAACAGGAACTTCTGCGATTGACATTATTTTGGCGACGAGGGCCCTAAACCAACCCTTATAATAAGCGCATCTCATCCAGAAGACGAAGCACGAAAGTACACAGCCTTCCTTAACTTATAAAGAGTACCATGATGATAGGTGGGGCCACAAAGATAACATGATTCTATAAGCAGGCGTATTAGTATAATTGATGCGATACAGGCTAATAGCGAATGAGAGCAGCCGCCAACTAGGGTGTGCTGAAATTACAATTTTCCTTTTTTTTTTTTATCCCGCGGTATGTCACGACCCATATTTCTCTTCCCTTCACGTAATTCCTCATTCTGAAGCAAAAAAGGCTTCTGGAGAGAGGGGCACCCGTGGGCAGACAACCGGTCCTATAAAAAGTATAAAGAGGGGGGTTAACACATATGGCTGGTTCCCTTTGTAAATCTGTAAACTTCAATAGGAAAATCCATGGCATAGTGAGTAGATCCACATCCAGAGTAGTGATCAAACAATTATCACAATCGAGATTAGCAGGTAGGAATGGATAGCTGTGTTTGCAACCAATTAGAACTAGAGAGCGTGAAGGAAACCCTCTTGCAATGTGATTTTGCGCCTCACTTGACGCTAGACGATCTATCAATATAGCCAGAAAGATGCCTATCAGGATCCAGGGCTAGATCTAGAGGAAGGCACTCGAGGTAGAGACTCAATTGTGGAGAATAGAGCCAAACAGCTAGTAAACAAGGGATTAATTAGGGGCTCGTTGATAGCATTCCTCGCGAAACGGAAGGAAAACAGCTAAAGATGTGCATACCCCTCTTTAAGTAATTTTTGCATATAGTGAGTAGTATTTGTTTGATTTATCCGCTCCACAACTCAGGGGCAAGGTTGATTTCTCTATTCAATAAATGTCGGCTTTAGCCAAAAAAACACTTGGCTAGCCCTTTAGGGGTCTGGGTGGCACTCCTCATGGCTACAGTTACTAATCTGAGGCACTGGCTTCAGAAGCAAGTTCAACCGGCTTACAAACCTCAAAATCACATCCTTTTCATAGAATTTGATCAAAAAGTGGTGGGTTCCAAAAGGAGTCCCCCTGACGTTGCTGCTTCCTTTAATCAAGTGTTTGGAATGGTTCTAGGTGTCACATTCTCCAAAAGGGCAGGACAACTATACAACTATAAAGAAGGGGTCAGATATCTTACTAGCTCTTAGATATCCTCCGGAGCTTCCCACTTTCTAGTCTCAATCTCCTCAATAACTTGACATGGAAGCTAGCACTGACCAAGGGAAAGAGCTGGCGTCTTGTTTAAAGACCGTGTAAGGGCCCGAGGGAGACGAGCTTAGCGAGGATAGAGATTGCCCTGTAGACCATCAATGGGCGACAACCCGCTTTTGGAAGCCTGGGATTAGTTCAACAGAAAGGGAGCTCGGGACAAGAGAAGGAAAGTTATGGGAAGCGAGAGCTTGCTTGACCGGTAGTAAGGGAGAGTCATATTAGTAGTCAGCGTAGTAGCGTTAGTCAGCGTAGTAGCTAGTTTTAGTTAGTTAGTAGCATTGGAGGTAGAGTTCGCAAGGCTCTTGTATCAATTCCGGTTCTGGACCGCTCCAAGTAGTAAGAATCCGGATGTGAGTGATTGCGTTAAGTAGTTAAGTAATATACTATAGTTATAGTAATGGTAAAAACTAAGAATTCTACGGAACCTTCTTTTCGTTTCGAGTTGAGATCCTTTTAACCTTGGCGGAGCATAGCAACTGGGGGCAAGCCAGGGAGTGCTTAGTAGGCAGGGGATTCAAAAGATGGAGATCAATACCAAGAAGGTGTAGGATTGGAATGGGACTAGGGTTAGGAATTCTGAGCTATCCATGGAAGAGCCATATCAAGGAAAGTTGGATCTGCGGAAAGACAGATTAGCATGCCTATGCCAAAGGAATGGAATAGATCAAGAACGGGATCGAGATTGGGATATAGATCAAGAGAGAAAGCCCAAGGGCTTCCTGAACTGGCGGGGCTGGCTGACACCTTTTGGTCAATAAGTAGTTCCCCGACGTCTGAAAGATATAGCCCGGTAGCCATTTCTGCTTCTGGAAGTGGGCGGAGTAGAAACTACTCAACTAGTAGTAAGGGGGTGAAGGAATGAAACTAGTTCGGAACTAGAATGAAAAAGGTGCAGGCTTATAGAAAGCTAACCGTGAACCAACTGGACTGGGCTTGGGACGCTACTCCTCCTACTTGGAAAACCAGTATTTTAGTAGCGTAACTAACGGAATGAAACCGAAAGTGCCCATCTCCCGAAGGAGAGAACCTTGTTTGGTATGAAAGAATGCGAGTTGAAGGCGAAGTTGTCGCCCTTGAGTATAGGGCTGTTGTACGATACCTATACAGTTTGTTACACCGAGCCCAATGCATTTGAATAAAGTTAGCAAATAAAGTCAGTGTTGGTTGGCCATCTCGGTGATAGCATGGTATCGTAAAGAAAGCACGCCAACTAGTTGACAGGTTAAATCAAGATCTGTCTCCCCTTTCTTCATTGAATTCATTGGACTGCCTATTAGCTGGTTCCCTATTATTTGAGTCTTGGTCGAGCCATTCCGGCTACAGGACCGAAAATCGCCAGATTGGGATCCCAAAGCACTTTCCAATAACTGAACCCCATTGTCAACCGAGCTGCGGAATCCAACACTTAAAGCCTAGTGCCCTTCTCAAGTAGTAGTTCCGGCTTTACGTAATAGGGACATCTCCAGTCTTATATATGGGCCCTTCTTTCATAAAATGTACTTGATCCGAACAACTCAACTACTAGTCTAGTATAGTCGTTTTTTCCATATGCATATAAAGGGCTGGTCTTTCTTCGAACTGAGCAAATAAATATAGATTCGATCTGCCCTCACTAACAAGAGTTTCTTTCGCTTTATAGGAAAGCACCCACTTAACTAGCTTTATTTTAGACGGGCGCATTCCCTTTTTAGAGAAGTTAGGGCTTGGGAACATCTCTTTCAAATCGATTTCTTTAGGGAAGCCGGCAATATGCATACTTCCGGTTTCGGAAAGAAACAAGCAACGGATGAGCGCTAACGCGCGAAAGCCAGCAAGAAAACGGCTGCGCTAACGCGCCCTCTATTAGTCAGTTCTGGCGCGCTAGCGCGCTCATCCGTTGCTTGTTGAGTAAAAGGCCGTTGCTTGTTTCTTCGCCCTTCTTGACTCCCTTGACAAGCTGCAAGGCGGATAAAGTGGGCACACTAGTCTTCACATTAACAGTTGGGATCATGCATGGTGTTCCTTCATCCATGATGCCTAAGGTGCCCAAGTATGGCATAGGGACGGCTTTGGTTGGTTCCAAGAACTCTATCCCTAAGACGACCTTGAAATCGTCTAGGGGCGCCACAGTTAAATTAGTCGTCCCTTTCCATCCTCCTATTTGTAGCTCCACGCCCTTTGCAATGCCATGGATTGGTTTCGCGGCAGAGTTAACGGCCTTGATGCGGCTGGTGTCCCTTTCCGTCTTCAGCCCCAAGCGCTTGGCTTTCCCCTCGGATATGAAGTAGTGGGTTGCTCCTGTATCAACTAGGGCCCTAGCCTGCTGGCCGTTTATGCTCACATCCACGTACATTAGACCCTTAGTGGCCCGCTTGGGACTTGCAGGCTGCTTCTTCACAGCGTTTAGTAGCCTAAGCGCACCCATCTTAGGCTCTTCAGGCTCCTCTTCACTAGCGGCTTCCTTCGCCTCTTCGGTCTTCAGAAGTGCATTGAGAGCCTTCCTCTTAGGGCAGTCCATGGCCCGGTGCCCAACGGCTCCGCAGATGAAGCACCCTGCACTCCTGGTGGTAGGTTGTTCCTTGCCTTTGCCATGGAACGACTTCCGTCAGTCCTCCTTTGAGTCACTCTTCTTCTCTCCCCCACCTTTGCCATGATGGGGCTTCGAAGACTTGGGCTTGCTGGACTCGGCTTTCTTGAGATAGTGCCTCCTAAGAGGGATGATCACTTATAGCACCATTCTTCAAATGATCAATGCTTGCATCCGGAGATAGATGGGCGAGAGATGGACGAGACCCCTTAAAGTGGAACTGAGAAATAGCGCTATAGGACTTGGCGTATCTACCGGAGTTTATATATTGACTTGTGCCCGACCGACCTGCCATCAACTAGTATTTCTCGGAAAGAATCCGCAGCAGATGGCCCTACTTACGGATTTCAGACGGATTGAGCAACCAGCCCAACTCGGAGAGTTATCCCTCGGTCGGAAATACGGCAGGTTGAGCTTCATTCCCCGCATCCGGTGAGGAGATTCCAGGACTAGCTGGTAGGAGTAGCATTCCCTCCCAAAGGACAAAGAAAAGAAAGAACTCTTGCAAATTCAGCCGGGCCAGCAGCTGCGAAAGAATTGCTTATACCCCATAACGGTCTTCAATCGCTTGACCTTAACTCGGTCAAGCAAGCCAGCCGACAAAGGTCGAAAGAAGTCCCTCCCCTTTTTGTTTGCAAGTAGAGCACTAATAGCACCAACGCTAGCCTATGTAGTAAGCGTGCAAGTGTTGGCAAGTGGAGAGAATTCCATACTTTTCAAACTGATAGAGTCAAGGGGCTTGACTATACTTAAAAAATGCTTTACATAGCATTACGTGTCCTTGATTCCAACCCAACCCCAACTAAGAGAGGGGAGGGGCCCCTTAGTGAGCGGGGTAGAGTCCAAAGCCCAGGCCGATATCCAGAGCCCAATTGCCCATAGACTAAACGGGGGGGATAGAGTCACGAGCCTGGTAATTTCTTGTCTTCTGCTCTTGCCGTATAACTTTATGTTCTGCGGATATTCTGACGGTAACCACTGCTGTACAGGAGAAGGACCTTGAGGGTGCCAGAGCGGCTGTGAGGATTTCTGATTCCCAGACGAGCAGCCCATCCATCTAAGCTGAACAGGTATTTCTCTTTTCCTTTCTTCCATTTCTTCTGAAAGTACGTTGTTGTCGTCTTAGTGCCGACGTGGTTCTTGCCTGGAGCAGAGGGATGATTTCAAGAGGAAAGTGTCTGAGTTGGAGTCTCAGCTCGAGTCCACCCGCTCTCGCCTTGAGACTACGGTACGTTTCGCTTCACCTTATTCATTTCCTTCCTGCTTGGATTTTCTGAATCTCATATTACTTCTTTTTTTTCCGCAGGAAAAGGATGTTGCTTACTGGCGGTCTCAGGCGGATCAGAGTCTTCCGTCGGATGTTTCGAGGCTTCGAGAGGAGTTGGCGTCACAGGCCCGGGTTCATTCTCTCGAGTTGACCAGTCAGGTGCTTCAGGTTCGCTTGGAGTATGAGACGCGTATCAGACGAGGCTCGTGCTGCTGAGGCGAAGAGGCAGGCTGCAGATTATAGGTATAAACTCAAGCAGTTCATGCTTAGGATGGCTTCTCGCTCTTCCAGGCGGAAGGCTACCGGACTTCCTCCAGCGACGCCTACACAGTCGCAGCAGACCCAGCCAGCTCAGCCTTCTCAGCCTGCGGCTCAACCTGCTACCTCGGATGTGAGCCGGTCTAGCCTGAAGAGCATGTTCGCGCTTGCAGCGGAGTTGGGCATAGATCTATTTCCTGCTCAGCCCGGGCGCTCTCCTCATACTGCTGCGGGTGCCGGTGGTAGTGTGGCAGGGAGCGTGGCCGATGGTGCTGTTGATGATGATGCTTCTTCTCGTCCTGATACGGGGAAGAAGCCCCGGATAGACTGATTTGTATCATACACTTTATTGATGATTTTGGTGTATATAGCATGTCCCTTTGTTGACACTGTTCATCGCATTTCCTGCACATACAACATTAACTAGGAAAACTAAAATGGTTAGTTTATAGTTTGAAGTCCCTTGCATTATTTACTCATTTCTTCTGGCTGATCCCTTCTTCTCTCTCGATTCTGCCTACAAGCTTAAGCCAAGCCAAGTGCTTACAAGCTCCATGGATCTAAGATCTGCCTACAAACTGCTAAAGCATAGTTCTTTCTTCTGAGGATGAACTCGTTGGTTTCATCTTTAGAGTTCGGAGATTCTTAAGTTTGGATTCAGCCCCTACTCCTATAAAGTTGCTTCGATCTGCTCTTGAATCATTGATTAGATAGGAACTTATTTCAATGAGATGATTGCCCATGAATAGCTTCCTCAGTGCTTGCCTGACTTTCTGCATCATGGCATGGGAAGGAACTGTATGGCTGATTGCATGCACTTCTTTCTGTTGATTATGATTATCTCTTGACTAATCTCTCCTTCTCTGACCTCCAATCTAATGTATCCTGCTCCCTCCTGTACTTCTTTCTTTCATCTATCTTTTTAATTCTTCTCTTTTTCTTCTTTCCTTTTGGTAGAGGGCGAGCACTCCGGCACGCCATTGCCGTGAGTGTGGTCTTAACCAGGACCATAAACTGGCCCCATTGGGTTTGTCTGAAGGTTTCTGAAGGCTTAGCCGTCAGAGGCTCTGCCTTTCAGGTGTCAATCTGAGAGTCAACAGAGATCTAATCTCCCGTTGTTCCTCAGTAGCTCAGTGGGAGAGAAGGGATGTCATAATTGGTTGAATAAGAAAAGACCTGCAGAATCAGAAGAAGGTATTGACTCCACAGGTTCAATGGTATTATAGATATGAGGATCAGAAGTATGGGGGATTTATCAACAGATGGATAAGTTAGATTCCGGGACGCCGAGAAAGAAATTGATAGAAGGAATGATTTTGAATTAGTAAACGGTTAGGAAGGGTACCGGAATAGGAAACGACTTGGCTTGTTGGCTTGAGCTGACAGCTGACTGGCACCTTACGAACTAGTCGAGTATACGTGGTAAACTGAACACTAACGAAATCGAGAAAGCACAGAACTCAACTTCACACAAACCAAAGATTTAAAGACAGAACGAAGTACGCCGACGCTAGTCCGCTAGGTCAGTTAAGGCTAGTGGAGCGAAGGCATGCATGGGCACTAACCACATTTGAAGTAGCGGAATCCTCACGCAAGCATAGTCTTACGGAGCAATAGTGTATCTTAGGCACGTAGGGTGCCGGGGATGGAATTATGCGGGGCCTACACAGAACCTATGGTATATGCTTCCTCAGCTTCGCCATAAGGAAGGAGGAGAAAAGAATTCCTTAAGTGGATTATGGAGAAGACCTAATAAGTTCTCCCGCCGTGGGGACGACGAGCTGTCTCTGTTGACAATCTATCCTTTTTTGAAAACAGATTGAAGACAGGAACGTCGTCCTTTGGCTACTTCAAGGGGAGTTGGTTCGGTTCAGGTCCGTGTTTCAGGGCGTAGGTCAAATCTTTTTCTTTCGGTTTCGGCAGGCGGATCAAAGAAAAACTCCTTTCGCTAGTGACGGGACTCTTGGGCGACTCGTAGATCAAACAGTTAGTTCAGTTCAAGCGGATCATAGTGAAAGTGTCGCAGAGAAAAGTCTTTTCTTTCCATCAAGCGCTGCCTATATATGTATGAAGTCCGAGACATAGGGCAAGCACCTTGAGAGACAGGTTTCGGGCACAGTTCAAGCAGAGGAGAGAGAGAAAGAGCCGAGACCAGCACCGCAGAAGAGAGAACCGCTTCCGGTAGTGAAGGGAAAAGAACCTACTCGCTTACAGCTGGAACTTGACTTACTGAACTGACTTCCTATCTCGGCGTAGGGTTAAGCTCTCTGTCTCGGCTCTAACCTCTGTTTTCCGCATCGCTTTCAGAAAAGCAAGGAGTCAATTCTGATCCGCCTCGGATCGCCTACTTGTCCGAGTTCCCTACGAGAACCCCAGAGCAAGGAGTTTATTCACGACGACCCGCTTGAGCTGGAACTGTTCTCTTTGATCGACCTTAAAAGCTTACAGAACTTGACTTACATACAAAAAGTACTTGCTTTCCCGTAACGCAAACAAGGAGTTTCTTCTGAGACCCCTTGAACTGGACTGCCCTTAACGCTAGAGCAAGAGAAAGCACAAGAGTACCTCAACGGCGCCTACCACGAGGAAAGGACTGAAAAGACGGAGTTTCTATCTGAATCAGCATGATGCAGAAGTAGGAAGTCGGAAAGCAGAAAGCACAAGCCCAAGCCCTGACAAGCGTACGAAAAGGTCATGGATAGTACCTCCTAGACCATTAGCCATTATTTTCCTATATTAGCCCTATAAACGTGCGTCACTAGCTACCTAAAATGCTCGCTAGCCGTAACGGAATGAGTTGATTGATCAAAGTCACTAGCCCCCCTAGAAGAACCTGGCAAAGTCGACTACCCTAAAACGGTTTAGTTTCTCTGATCCGATACGCTTGCTCGTAACTAGAAGTCACTTTCCTGCTGGAACAAGAAAGATTGATTCTCTAAGCCGACTTCAAAGTGAGAACCAACCGCTAATATATCAAATTCGGAAGTGAAAAGCAAATGTTCTTTGACTAAACTAACTTACTGAACTTACTTCCTGTCTCGAAAAGAGGTTGTGTTCCTTCTGTCTTTCTCTAAGCCGCGTTCTGAGTTCCTTCTCTCTGCCTTTTGTTGCTTTCACAACGGCTAAGTTGTAATCCTTTTTAAGCGCTTTAGCTTTCCCCTCTTCTAACGCAACTGAACGAGTGTATTCAAAGTGTACCGCGCCTCGCTTCCGGAAGTTCACTACGGCACCTGCAGAAAGGAGGCTTTCTCTAAGACTTCCAAAGCCCGGAACAGCAGAAGTAGTTTTCTCTATCACGAGCGCCTACCCGAACAAGAAGGATTTTATCAAAGGTTCTTGCACTCGAGTACCGAAACTACTTGACTTGCTTTCCGACGAGCTTACTGACTTTCCTTACTGAACTGAACTGAACGGTGCGAGCGGAAAGAGCTCTGTATCGGGTACTAGCTCTAGCGGGTACTGGCTATAGCGGTTCTCTGTCTGCTGCCGGTTGTCTCGGCTGCTTTCAGAGAAAAAGCAGTTCTGGGACTCTTGGGCGAGTCGCTTTAAGTTAGACATCCACTTTCCGTTACGGGAAGCGTAGATAAATTCCTGTTTTGGTTAGCGGTTAAGGCGCAGTTGACTTCTAGCAACAGGTGCTGTGTCTTGTGTCTTAGCTCACCGCAGGTGCCGTAGTAAACCGATACAGCCACTTTCGTTAGTTCCGTTACGGTAAGCTAGGCTTAAGGTTTAGTTAAGCGGTTTAGGGATAGACTCTTTCCGTTCTGTCCTTTCCGAATAGCTGGCTAAAATAAATCTGTCCGTTACGGTCGATGGCACTTTGACTTCTAATTCAGTTCTGTTCTAGTTCTTGGGCTAATATAGGTCCAGCTGTAAGTTCATGGAAAGGAACCGATAGAAAGACAGAGCGACGTTTCAAGCTAGTACTCTAGCGACTTTGGATAAATCCTATCTCTCGTGCTGGTCTCGTCTACGAAATCCTACTTTCGGTAGCTCGTAGAATTTCTGTATTTCCGGGAACTCGTCAGGTAAAGGGTTCAGTAAGGAAAGTTCTGTAAGCGAGTCCAGGCGGAGGGGACTTTGAATCAAATCTATCTTGTTCTTGTACCCGTTTCATATATAGCTTGGGCGGATCACTAAATTCCCTCTTCTTCTTGTGCTTTCCGCTTTCGTTCGAGGCGCAAGTCAGTTACGGCAGTGAAGGGAAAGGAACCGGAAGAGAGAACCGGTACTCCAGCAAACGTAGGCTGAGAGCAACAAGCAACGGCCTTACTCACATAGGGGCGCCTCGCGCGAAAGCCGTTGCGCTAACGCGCAGCCGTTTTCTTGCGGAGTGCTTCCTTTGCTGCTTCCAATGCTCCTCTTTACTCTGTTTCAGCTGATGAAAGAGCAATCACATGTTGCTTCTGACTTTTGTAGGAAATAGCACCCGATCCAATGTTGAAGCACCAGCAGTGCTTCTTCTATCATCAGATCCTGCCCAGCCCCTATATAGTAAGGAGCTTTGTATCCCTGTAATGTTAAATCAGATGATGATGTTAATTCTAAGCCATAATCTTTAGTACCCTTAAGATACCTAAATATCCTCTTAGCTGCATCCCAATCTGTCTTCTTAGGTTGTTGCATTTATCTAGCCACTTTACCCAAAGCAAAGCACTGGTCTAGTTGCAGTTAAGTAAAGCAAACTTCCTATCCACAACTGTCTGTATAGTAGTCCATCAGCATCTTCTTTGTCTTCATCTGGTTTGAGCCTCAAGCTCGGTTCCATAGGTGTCTGAAGTGGTTTACAATCCTGCATCCTGAACTTTCTAAGTTGTTCCTGAGTGTACTTTGTCTGAGTGAGTCTAAGTACACCACCACTGTATTGCCACACTTCCATTCCTATATAGTAAGTAGCATTCCTAGATAGGGGGATTAAAAAAAAAAAAGGGCAAGGAGCTCAATCAGAAGTGTCGAAACCGGCCAGCGAGCCTGATGAACGTGAAAGTGGCCATAAACGGACGGGATGCCATAGCACTGGTGGACACGGGCGCCACCCACAACTTCGTGGCAGACAAGGTGGTCAAGACGCTGGGCTTAAGGCCCCCGATCCAACTAGAGCGTCAGGGCGAGACACGAGCCAGATGGAAGCGGTCAACTCGGAAGCCCGGCCCACGGGATGGCGAAGGCGGTATCGGTGCAGATAGGGAGCTGGTCCGGGAAGACCAGCTTCATGGCGCCTGGATGACTTCAAGTCCTGGGCTTAGAGTTTCTGAACACGGCTCCGCCCTCCCTCCCCTTTCTTAATTCACTATGTATCACGTCCCTAACGGGACCCTTGCATGGTGCCAGTGGTCAGCACAGCACCATTGAAAAGACAGAGACCATTTCAGCCCTACAGCTGAAACGAGGCTTGCAGAAAGGCTGCGAGCCCTACTTATAAGTCTGAAGCTTTAGGCAGTAATGGCTCATGAGGAACAGGGCTGCTCAGCAGGCGGTGTATATGATATCCTTCAATTTGATTGAAGATGCTTCCTTCTCAGAAGTCATATTCTTTTTTGACGGCAGGCCAAATTTTGAAGATTTAATAGAAAGAGGAGTGGCTATAGAAAGGGCGATAGCCGGAGGGATGATGGTGACAGAACACAAGGTTCCTGCTCTACTACCTCCCAAGAGATTTCAGGCTCTACCCGCTCCAGAAAATGCAAGGGGCAGAAAGACAGATCAGAACAAAGGAAATGTCAACACTATCACCTCGCAACCTAATCAGGTGAGTAACCAAGAAAGAAGGTCAGAGAGGTCTTCATATAATGCAGTACCAGGGAATTTTTGAGAACAGAACAAGGGTAAGCCTAGGAGAGAATTCTCAAAGATGAATGGGAGAAGATGTTGGAATTTCTGATGGGAAAAGGAAGAATG